AATGAAATAACAAGTTCTATTTTTTCTTTTGCTGGGGGGATTTTGATAGATATGGCTCACTAAAACCACTGAAATCATAACAGAAAAATGCATTCATTATTATTTAAGAACCCACAGTTTCATTTTATATTCCCGTAAGGTCGTCAAGTAACTCAAAAGGGAAGAAGGAATAATAAGAAAGGATACTTTGATTTTATATAATTTATATATATAAATAATATATATAATAAGTAAGAATGGAAATAACCCCTCATCTTTTTATTGCTGCTTTAATAGCAAGCATTTTTGTGTTCAAAGCAGCTAAATTCTTTTAGCTAGGATTTGTTGGAACAAAAAAAGGCCCGGCTAGGTATTGACCAGGCCAGGCCGTGGGAATAAAGGGAACAAAATCAAAGGGGTCTTCTTTATTTTTCTTTATATTTGTCTATTGGATCTTTCGAGCCCTTACTTAGATCTAAATGAAATTGCTGGTCAAAGTTGTACATATTACATATCTATATCATAAAGAAAGAGAAAGCAAGACTTTTTTCTTACTTCATGTGTAATGTAACATAGTCATTATTCTCTTGTTCAATTGGGGGAGATGGCTGAGTGGACTAAAGCGGCGGATTGCTAATCCGTTGTACGAGCTATTCGTACCGAGGGTTCGAATCCCTCTCTTTCCGTTTCCCATGGATGATTGATTTATCTTTCAAATTGTGCAAATCCCTTTTTGCCTAGTTCAGCGTGTGGAATAGATAACAAAATCCTAAGAAATAAAATCAAGCAAGGAAAATGAAAAACCCTTTTTATTCTTCACGTCCAGGATTACGTCCTGGATCATTAGATAGAAATCCAAAGATGAACAGAGAAACAAAGAATATCACTACTGTGTAAACGAAAAGTTTGAGAGTAAGCATGACACAATCTCCAAGATCATTTTTTTTTGAAAAAAACGAGAAAAGAGAATAGATCCTCCAGTTTTTATACTATAATATCAGTTTTTATACTATATATTCTAAATATTCTATTTTGACACCAAGAAATGAAGTGATTTCTAGAAATAGAAAAGGATTTTCTGAAATTCAAAGTCATTTGGAATAAGAGTCCTTCATTACCAAAAATGGATTTCATACCCCCAATTAGATATTGTGGGGGACCCTAACCCTATTTAGGGTCTTTCGTTGGAAAAAAGGTCAGAATGGCGAAATGGGTCGAGCCGAGTTTTGATTTCTCGAGGTTATCCCCGACTTTCCATGTTTGAATCGAAGGTTCATACTGTAAGACTTAGTTGATCTTCTGAATTGTTAGAATTTTTTTCTCGAACAAATCATGAATCTTCTAGGATAGTATTAAAGATTTTATCGAAAACTTACAGCAGCTTGCCAAACAAAGGCTAAGAGAAAAAAGAACAAAGGTATGACTGGCATAACATCTATGATGGGATTCAAAAAAGCATAGGCCTCAGGCAATTTGGCGAAGAAAAGACTAGTCGAATAAAGGGCAGAATTAAGACAGATACAGATCAAACTAAAGATATTAAGCATAACAGACATTTTGTTCTTGGAGATAATTGCATTTTGGTTGAGTTATTGATATAAATAAGGAAAAATGAAGTAAGGTAGACAAAAAGCCCTTCTTTTTCTTTGAACCCACCCAATCAAAAATCCTCCAATTCTCAAAAGAGAATAGAAGAAATCATACTTTCATACAATATCTTAATTGAATTATATGTAATGATCAATAAATTCAGTTGAATTCTATATCTACACGTGTCAAAATCCTAACAAGAATCTAATCTATTCTAGAAAAAGATTTTCTATAGATATTTGGACTGGAATTGACGAACACGCAACACCAATATTAGTCTTTATTAGTGTCGAATAGAAATCTAAATGGGGCGTCGCCAAGTGGTAAGGCAACGGGTTTTGGTCCCGCTATTCGGAGGTTCGAATCCTTTCGTCCCAGAGTGTATCCATTCTATCAGAATTCAGAATAAAGATTCCTTTTTGAAACAACCTTCTGTTTAAAGGTAGAATATTAGTCATAGAATTTGATTTTTCTTTCTTTTTTGATTTTGAATGATTCAGAGAAGAATCATATCTTTTTTTTTCACAACAAACTGAATGGAATTGGCTTCAAATGACATGCAGATGGAACTGAATATATTTGTGATCCAGGTAAGATGGTAACATAGATCACAAAAGTTTGCATTCAAAAAGGGTAGGGTGGGCTTTTCATCATATGCCCATTCCCTTCATATTGAAGGAAGTTAGTTACTTAGAAAAACCTTAGGTCCCATCTCTATTTGAATTTTCAATGATTTATTTTGAATCAAAATGCGAAGGGGCCTATTTTCCCTATCTCTTTTTCCCTGTCCCTGAAACTTAAATGGGGTATCTCAATTAGTAATCTTAACGTTAAAAAGAGATCTTTTTTAGATTGATGAATCATCATTCCCATTGAATTCGGGGAGTAGATGGCCGTTAATCAGCAACCGAAGATATTTATGAATCAAAATGCGAAGGGGCCTATTTTCCCTATCTCTTTTTCCCTGTCCCTGAAACTTAAATGGGGTATCTCAATTAGTAATCTTAACGTTAAAAAGAGATCTTTTTTAGATTGATGAATCATCATTCCCATTGAATTCGGGGAGTAGATGGCCGTTAATCAGCAACCGAAGATATTTATGAATTTCAATCTCTGTGTCTGTTCGAATCACATTAACAAAGAATCAAGTTACATATGTAACCGATGTATTTTCTTTGAACTTTGTAAGTATTTGGTGTTTGGCTTTAATGAATAATTGTAAATCAATTTAACAATTGAGACGGGGGTGACTCATACATTTTATTCACTTGAATGGCAAAATTGCAGAAAGATTACTTAACCTCAGGTTAAACAAAATATGAAAATACATAGAAATGAGGAAATGCTTAGCTTATATGTATGTATTGTTTGATTTCGTTGTATTTCAGTGACAGCAGTCTTTCGATTTTTGTGAAAAAGAATTGGAATTGCTTCAATGTGAAAATGGAAATATTTAACATAGAATATCCATAACAGTTGTTCAGTCTATCTGATAAATATGAAAACCCTCTAGTCGTCCATCTGATTGATAAAATCAGAATCCAAAGGACCTAACTCTTCCCTTACATCAGTCTTTTTAGCCATCTCACAAAAAAAAAAGAAATTGGATTTATTGTTCGATTTAGTTATCTGCTTTAAATTCTTGATGAATCAGTTCGAAAAGAAAGAGAGATTTCTCTTTGTTTGATGATCAAACGTAGTCTTTACTGTCAAACTTTATTCAAATAATGATGTCGAAATAGGAAACTTTTTCAATTATAAACATTTTGAACGATTCCTTAAGAGTCGCATCTTTGATATTTGAAGAAGTTGGAGTTAGGTCAATGTCAATCTAGCCCTAGCCTATCGAGTCACTTCAGGATGGAGATTCAAAAAGACTACATTTATTCGTATTATTTATATTAGTTAGTTATGCTAGTTCTATATTTCTCTTAGATATTTCTGTTAGTTTGTTTTTTTTTTTAGAAAAAATGTTGCATTGATAAAAGAGGGGTCTTGCTAAGATTTTTCAGAACAATCTTTACCATCTATGTATAGAAGAAAAGGATAGATTACTATGTCTATGTACCGACTGAACTGAACCAATGACTATTCATGATTTCATAATTGAATCAATTTCATACGGGTTCCAAATTAGAGGAATGTTATGGTAAAACTTCGTTTGAAACGATGTGGTAGAAAGCAACGTGCGACTTGAAGGACGCGATCCGATGTGGATTCTTAGTCTTACATCCACCATTTTATATCGGAATGAAGGTGCTCTCGGCTCGACATCATTTGTTCCACTATAACCCCTCTTTTTTGTTGGGTTGTATTGTAAATAAACATAGTACATGATGGAGCTCGAGTAGAAAGTATTAATTCATTTCTCGGGGGCAAGGATCTAGGGTTAATGCCAATCAATAAATTGAAACTACTTCGTAAGTAGATCTTCGATATAGAAATCGAAAGGATCCAATTTCAGCAAGTTTCAATTTAAAAAGCAAATTTGTTGGAGTTGAGAAAACTCTTTTGATCCAAAGTGTATCACGCGAGAATCAACTGTTCCTATGATTCTTTGGTAGAAAGAAATCACAAAAGGGGTATGTTGCTACCATTTTGAAAAGATTAAGAAACACCGAAGTAATGTCTAAACCCAATGATTTAAAACAAAGAGAAAGGATCCCAAAACAAGGAAACACCGTTTCAATTGTCTCAATAACTGGATCAAAATAAAGAATCCAAATAGATTTTAAATGAGACAAAAAAAGGGGGGACAAAAAAAGGGGGGGTTAAAGACTACTCAATAAATAAAATTGCCTAAAGATTTTCCTTTGAGCTATTTTTGAGAATTATGCAACTTGAGTTATGAGTACAAATGATTTTTTTAGGAGGGAAGAAGAAAAAATGAGTGAAATCATAGTCTAATTCATTTTATGGACCTTTTTGCCATTCATTAGAATTCTATATATAGAGAAAACTGTGAATCATTTTTTCTCGAGCCGTACGAGGGGAAAACTTCCTATACGTTTCTAGGGGGGGGGTATTGTTTATCTACATCTATCCCAATGAGCCGTCTATCGAATCGTTGCAATTGATGTTCGAGGCCGAAGAGAAGGAAGAGATCTTCGGAAAGTGGGGTTTTATGATCCGATAAAGAATCAAACTTATTTAAACGTTCCTGCTATTCTCTATTTCCTTGAAAAAGGTGCTCAGCCTACAGGAACTGTTAAGGATATTTTAAGGAAGGCAGAGGTTTTTAAGGAACTTCGCCCTAATCAAACGCAATTAAGGAAATAAAAAAGGGGGGTGATTCTTATATAACTTTGTTTTGTATTGTATAATTTTTTTTCTTCTTACTTATTTTACTTATTGATTCCCCCATCTAAACCTTTTTCTATCTATGTAGTGCTAATCCAACACAAGTCCCTTTTTTTGAATATTATTGAAAT